AACCCGCTCGGAATAATCCCCCTTTGGCTGGATTATTACCAATGTAATCATAAAAAGCCAATTTTTCGGGAATTTTAGACCAAGCTTCTGATACACTCTGATTTTCGGCTAGCCCGGCGCTAACCCTGCGATATATTTCTTGCTGGAAATATCCTTGGTCCCATTGATAACGAGTAGGACCAAATAATTCGATCGGGGTTGTTGCTGAACCATACCACATAGTTCCAGCAACAACGAAAGCTGCAAAAAAGACAGCAGCGATACTACTGGAAAGGACAGTTTCAATATTACCCATACGTAATCCTTTGTATAGACGTTGAGGCGGGCGGACACTAAGATGGAAGAGGCCCGCTAATATGCCTAAGGTACCTGCTGCAATATGATGAGAGGCTATTCCTCCCGGAACAAAAGGATCAAAACCTTCTACACCCCACGCGGGATTTACAGATTGTACTTTTCCAGTCAGTCCATAAGGATCGGACACCCATATTCCAGGACCATACAAGCCTGTTACATGAAATGCGCCAAACCCAAAGCAAGCGACCCCTGAGAGGAATAAATGAATTCCAAAGATCTTGGGCAAATCCAAAGAAGGTTTTCCTGTACGTTCATCACTGAAAATTTCTAGATCCCAATATACCCAATGCCAGATAGCTGCCAAGAAGCACAAGCCAGAAAACAGAATATGTGCCCCGGCCACACCCTCGTAACTCCAAATACCCGGATTCGTTACAGTCCCTCCTGTGATACTCCAACCACCCCAGGAATTCGTTATTCCTAAACGAGTCATGAAAGGTATAACGAACATACCTTGTCTCCACATTGGATCAAGAACTGGGTCAGAGGGATCAAAAACGGCTAATTCGTATAGAGCCATCGAACCGGCCCAACCAGAAACTAGAGCTGTATGCATTATATGGACAGAAAGTAACCGGCCGGGATCATTCAATACAACGGTATGAACACGATACCAAGGCAAACCCATGGAAATACCCCTTTATCAAAGAAAAATAGATACTATGTTACTTTATCGCATTGGAAAAGACTCTGCTTATGCTATGGACTTCTCCCTTTTCAATGGATTATCTCGGAGCAAGGGTGCATTTATATTGCATTCCGTTGGTAATAACAGAAAAATTCTGTTCGTAGGAACAAAGAGAAGCAAATCTATTCTATACCCGATAAGTACCAATACGCAATGGGGGGATGGGTCCCATTTTAGATGAGTGAATTAGAGATACTTGTTCATGATTTGAACATCGCAGCTCATTCATAATCATTTTTTTATGCATTCCGTCTTCTTCGATGAACTTTACAATCTAGGGATAAAACCCGAAAACATAAATATTATGAAAAAAAAAGAAAACCCATTGTTACGTTTCCACATCAAAGTGAAATTTTAGTACTTAAAAACCTTTTTCTTTCATTTAATGCCTATTGGTGTTCCAAAAGTACCTTTTCGGATTCCTGGAGAGGAAGATTCGGTTTGGGTTGACGTATAGTGCGACTTGTTAGACATATTGGGTCATATGGGATTTCCCCGTTTTCTCCCCCGATCGAGATATCCTCTGTTTCACCCAAGAAAGATTGATTGAACCATCAATAATTTGAAGCGTGAAGTGCAATTAGAGCAATTTATTTGGGGGATCAATATGCATTTTTCAATTAGAAGAATTTATGGTTGGCTTGGTTGGACCAATAAAATGAAGTATCCAGGCTCCGTTCAAAAAAACCCAATTGGTAAAATATGTATGATTACCTTTTGTATCATAAAGAATTCCTATATTATACCAGCGACCTCAAACCGCCAATCAATCGACGGAGTCATCATACTATTCCAGTGATTGGCGGAAGCGGAAGAGATAAAATGAATAAAAAAGTATTATCAAACAAAAGAAGCGGTATTGGGATCATTTGTCCTATATGTGCAAATAGAGGTCGGGTAAATCTTTCCCCGGAGTAGAGCATAAACCTAAACGAATTGAAGAGGCCCATTCCGGAACAAGAAAATGACATCGTAATTTGAATTGGATTTCGATGAAACAATATATCAATGAGGGTAAATTTAGTGAGCTCGTTTTTAGGGGTAAGTGAGTAAAAACCCTGCTTTCTTGAAAAATAGAAGAATAAAGGCCCTTCATTCATTAGGAGTTAGAAAAATTCTCCTATAAAAAAAAGGGAAAATAAAGAGGGCTGGAATCGACACATTGATTCTTTTTTTTGAACCGTATGCATCTAAAGGTGCGTGTACGGTCCCTAAGGGATACAATTTTGTCCTAATCAACCGACTTCATCGAGAAAGAATACTTTTTTTAGGCCAACAAGTTGATAGCGAGATCGCAAATCAACTTATGGGTCTCATGATATATCTCACTATAGAGGATGATACAAAAGATGTTTATTTGTTTATAAACTCCCCCGGTGGGTGGGTAACACCCGGAATAGCTATGTATGATACTATGCAATTTGTACAACCAGATGTACATACAATATGCATGGGATTAGCCGCTTCAATGGGGTCTTTCGTCCTGGTCGGAGGAGAAATTACCAAACGTCTAGCATTCCCTCACGCTTGGCGCCAATGAGTTTTTTATTTGAGAGAAAAAAGAAGACTATGCCTTCGCCAGATAAAATATGAATAATAAAGTAATAATAGCATGGCACTTCGAGTTCGATATCAGCAAACCATCATTGTTCTTTTATAACATGAGATTCCGTATCGAGAGAGTAGTATGAGACAAAAGGAATTTATGATTTGATTTTATCTATCAGGGTTCAATTTCAGCGTCACAAACTTTTTTGTTTTCACATCACACATCAGAGGGCTCTTTCCAATATTTCTGTTACGAAAGAGTATTAAAATGAAAAAACAGACACAAGATTATCCTTTCCCTATTTGATCGGATCAAAAAGAAACTTTGGGATTGCTGAATTACAGACGAGATAAATATAGAAAGCAACGGAACCATCATAGTATTTTTTAACTCTTCCGAAAGAAAGGGTGGTAAATGGATTCTTTACCGATCTGGGTTTGATAGATTCTCCACTTTAGGTAAAAGTAGATTCCATTCTAGAGCCGTATGCAATGCGCAAAAAATGCCTGTACGGTTCTTCAATTCGATTTTTTCTTGTCTCTTTCGATCATTGAGATAGAGGAAGCATTCATTATGTTATATCATCAGGGTAATGATCCACCAACCTGCTAGCTCTTTTTACGAGGCACAAACAGGAGAATTTGTCCTGGAAGCGGAAGAACTGCTGAAACTTCGCGAAACCCTCACAAGGGTTTATGTACAAAGAACGGGCAATCCGTTATGGGTTGTATCCGAAGACATGGAAAGGGACGTTTTTATGTCAGCAACAGAAGCCCAAGCTCATGGAATTGTTGATCTTGTAGCGGTCGAAAATACCGGGGACTTCACGTAAATCTGTGATTCCATTCCATTTCGAACCATAATTGACTGAGCTATGTTATTTCCTATTTTATTTTCTTACCGAGGTTAAAAGTGGTAGTGGTAAAATATTCAATGAAACGAGAGGAATTCAGAATCATACGGTTAGGATTGATCTAAACCAGCCCATTCTGTATACGATCCAGCATGCCAACTATTAAACAACTTATTAGAAATACAAGACAGCCAATCAGAAATGTCACAAAATCCCCCGCCCTTCGGGGATGTCCTCAGCGTCGAGGAACATGTACTAGGGTGTATGTGCGACTCGTTCAGATCATGAACTGGAACAAAAGAAAGGAGACTTTTTTGACAGTATCAATGATCGGTACCAATGAATAGGAATGGAAAAACCCCATATCACTATCAAAAAAAGGACCTCTATTGTGTATGAAATTTATGGTTTCCTTTGGTATAAATCCAATCATCTCAACTAGAGATGAGAAGCAACTCCCCATTGGTAGCAAATGGTTATCCATTAAGCGGGGGAATGGAATGGTATTTTAGAAGCAGAGAGATTATGCTCCCATTCTTGCAAAAACGGACTAACAGGGTCAGCTACCTAACCAACCTTCATAATGAAATGCCGTTACTGTATGGGTGGATCTAGTTGTGAAAAGACCTATTACTGGATAATTCATGGGTAGAGCCAAAGAGTGTGAACTGTACAAGTTACTAAATAGGTAAGAGGCTCCGGTGTATAGAAAGGACCTCACCGTTTAAACAGTAACCATAGAAACGATGGAACCCACAATTTATCATTTTTTATTTACTTTTATTGATACCAAGTATCAATAAAATTTCTTATTTCGAGATGAAATGAAATGCCTCAAAAAAATCGTGGTTGGGAAGGTCATAGTAGCAAAAGCCATTGGAATTTTTATTTTATACATCGGAAGAATCAGTTTTGTTATTAATAGACTAGGGGGAAAAGAATGACTGAAAGAAAAGAAATCAATTAGTTATTCATCAAAGTTTCATTTGATTCAATGACCAGAATTAAACGAGGATATATAGCTCGGAGACGTAGAACAAAAATTCGTTTATTTGCATCAACCTTTCGAGGGGCGCATTCAAGACTTACTCGAACTATGACTCAACAGAAAATGAGAGCTTTAGTTTCGGCTCATCGGGATAGGGGCAGGCAAAAGAGAGATTTTCGTCGTTTGTGGATCACTCGTATAAATGCAGTAATTCGTGAGAATAGGATATCCTATAGTTATAGTCGATTAATACATGATCTGCACAAGGGGCAGTTACTTCTTAATCGTAAAATACTTGCACAAATAGCTATATCAAATAGGAATTGTCTTTACATGATTTCCAACGAGATCATTAAATAAGGGGATTGTAAGGAATCCACCAGAATGGTCTAAATGGAGTTCCCCGGAGAATGAACTCCGGGAGGATAGGGTATAAATTACTATATATAATAAAGTAGTAAAAAGAAATTAACACGTTTCCATAATAATAATTAAGGACTTTCTCTTTTTCTTCCCCAATTCTTTTTTTCTTATGACATGACAATACAATCTAGATTCTATCATTTTTGAACAAAAAACCAACCAGAGTTGGGGTTCGGGTTGGAATTTTTATTCAATTGAGGCATGGGCCTATTTATTTCTGGTTCTAGGACCGGTAGTTCTAGGAGTCGACTCGGTTCTCTCAAATTGTTTCTCATTATTAAGAAAAGGTAACGAAGATAAAATACGGGCTTGTTTTATAGCAATAGTAATTAATCGTTGTTGTTTCAAGGTTAATCTATTCACTCGTCTAGATAATATTTTTCCTTGTTCACTAATAAATCGACTAATTAAACTCATGTTTCTATAATCAATTCGATCCCCCGATCCAATTGGGGGCAAACGCCTACGAAAAGATCGCTTGGATTTAAGAAAAGGTCGCTTGGATTTTTCCATTGTTTATTCCTTATCCCGAAAATACTATTTCTGAATTCGAATTCATTTTTGATCCGACTGAAATAGGATTTGATTTGTTTCTATATATTATATGTAATTTATTCTTGTTACTTCGAAGGGGAGCACACACACCCTCTACCTCGGGTTCGGTCTATTTCTTTATCTCCCCATGAGTTGTATGTTTGCAACAATAGGGACAGAATTTTCTCAATTCCAATCGACTAGGCGTATTGTGTCGATTCTTTTGAGTAATATATCTGGAAACGCCCGACGATTCCTTATTAACACGGTTTCGTATACAACTGGTACATTCCAAAATAACTCTTACTCTAACATCTTTACCCTTTGCCATGAACCTCCCTTGAATTTTGGATTTACCCAACTCTTTGATTTTCGACCTGAAATCAAATTTCAAAAGATTTTGTTGTAATCAATAGAGTAATATAAAGAATAAGTAATACAACAATTTCTAACTATCCATTATTTTTAATCCTAGTACATACAGTATTTCATTTAAATATCTTGTATGATTTATTTAGTTTCCCTAGATCCCATTTATTTCTATTTTCTTAGGCCCTTTGAGTCTAACCCAAGTTTCACTGAGATTGAATCCACTTTTGTTTTTTCCTTTTCTGTCCTTCTATATTTTGAAAATGGGAAAAAAGAATAAAACAAAGAGAGGAAGAAGGATTAGTCACAGATAATTTATTATCTCACTAATCTTCTTCATCCCTTCCCATGTCAATAACTAGAATGAAAAAAACGGGAATGTCAACGCATCTGGGAATAAATGATTAATCTCTATCAATAGCCCTGCTAAAGACCCGAACCATAGAGTACTTAGCACAGGTGCCACAGAGAGATATGTTTTTATATCTCGCATTGCAAACTCTCCTTCTTTATTGTAATACATATATGATCAGATGTATATGTAGTTAAGGATCACTTGTATTAGTACGTGAAACCCCTAACAAAAATGGATATATACAACGACCCGGTAGATAAGATTTCCCTTTCCTTAAAACAGAAAAAGACGCCCTCCTCTTCCTGAGTATTACCGACAAATATTCATTTCTCTATCCGACGGATTTCATATGTAAATAATTCTTTTATTATATGTTATATGAGACCAAAAAGAACAAATTGCAAGCGAAATTTTTTATTATAGGGGGGAAATAATGATGTGGAAAACAAGACAGGGATTCTCTACAATGACACTGTATAGCAATTGAAAGGGATGTAGCGCAGCTTGGTAGCGCGTTTGTTTTGGGTACAAAATGTCACGGGTTCAAATCCTGTCATCCCTACCTATTACTTTTCCCGCGGACAGTAATTGAGATCGATCATAATTGTGCATACATTATGATACTATAGACATGCAATGGGCCTACAAAGATAATTTTTATGGTCTTATCTATTGTGATAAAGAAGGCGCTCTTAGTTCAGTTCGGTAGAACGTGGGTCTCCAAAACCCGATGTCGTAGGTTCAAATCCTACAGAGCGTGATTCTGTTCTCGAATTACAATGAAATAACTCCACCAACTTAAACAGAAACCTAAATTTGACCTCCTGTGAATTAAAAAAGGAGGAGGTCAATCAAAAACGAGATGTTACTTAATCAAAGGTCCAACTGATCACCGCGTCTATATTGTAAATATGCAGTTACGAATAATCCAGCCAAAGTAATAGGAATTAGACCTAACACGATTCCAAATAGTAAAACTTCAATCATTTCGGTTTGTTTGAAAGGGGAAAAAGAGAGGTAATATCTATTCTTAAATATAAATCCGAATCGATAAATGAATCTGAATGATCAAGAATTTACAATTGACGCGGGAAGTCACTATAGAATACCTAGAACTAGAATATCACAGAAAAAGTTTTTTTCTGAATTGTTCATTCAATTCATTTCAAATAAGTCGTATCTTGCTCAGACCAATAAAAAGAGCGGAAGTTATAGTTGAAGCCGCCAGTAGAAAACCGAAATAACTAGTTAGAGTAGGCATAAAGGAGCTAAATAAGATACGTTCTTTTTATACATATGGTGATGATAAAACATTTACCTAAGTTTACATTACATAAAAAAAAATAAACTGACAAAATCTGCTCCAATTAAAAGTTTTTGATTC